AATTCGCGGGATTATGCACATTTTCTTAGTTATAACGAAAAAAAAAGTGCAATTGGTTGGATCCAATCTATTCTTTGAAATTAACAACTCGCACACACTCCCTTTCCAAAAAAAACCAATACACCTAGCACTACGCTTAGATTTATTGGATTTGTTGCTAAAATATCGGTATTAAACCCGAAACTTCCGGCGGATCGCCAGTAGCCCAAGGAAAGGAAAGAATCGGTTATATTTTTCATATGATCTCATCTCCTTTTATGGATAGACTAATTATCCTTCTACAATTCCTATTTTTTTATTTTTTAGTTATTTATTTTTTTATATGAGATTTTTATTATATATAATAAAAATCTCATTCTTTACTAAAAATTCATATTAATTATTAGTAATTATAAGTAATAATATGAATAGTAATAATATTCATTTAATAATAATAATATTCTATTAATACATATATAAATATATATATCTATTTATATATGTATATATTAATATATATATTATTTGTATATATTATTTGAATTGATCAATCAATTGGAGGATTCCCTATAAGAATGATACTTAGTAGAATTCGATACCACTTCTTATGTCAATTACATAAATCTCTTATAGTTGTTTTTAACACTTTCGATAAATTTTCTAAAACTAAAAAAGGGGGGCTAAAAAAGAGAAGGAAGAAGACAAATCAGAGTGAAATCTTAATATAATTCGACAAAGCAAGAACAGCAAAGCAAGTCCACGGAAAAAGGATATATATATTTCTTTTTTTAAGATTAAACAAAAGGATTCGCAAATAAAAGCGCTAATGCTACAACCAATCCATAAATTGTTAAAGCTTCCATAAAAGCCAGACTAAGCAATAAAGTACCCCGTATTTTTCCCTCTGCCTCTGGTTGTCGCGCAATCCCTTCTACAGCTTGCCCTGCAGCAGTGCCTTGACCAACCCCAGGTCCAATAGAAGCAAGCCCGACGGCCAACCCAGCAGCAATAACGGAAGCGGCAGAAATCAGTGGATTCATGATAAGTTCCTCGCACCCCAAATAAAAAATAAATAATAATAAAGAAAAGAAATAGTTAATGATATAATCAACCAATAAATTATGACTTAATTACTCAATCACCAGGATTTATCCAGTTGAAATAATTAAGAATTCCGAATTGAAATAACAATAGTTATTGAACTATCCAAATTAGTTCGATATTCATTTTTTCTTTTCTATCCACGTAGTTTTTTTGTGAATCCATACAATTTTCGTTTTTATCTTACCCTAAATTTGGAACTCTTCTTTGAATTCTTCGTTCTTTTTTTTTTTTGAATTTCTTACTATTCAATTCATAATTAGAGATGAAACGGAAGGACTTTGTTTTTTAAATCCCTATCGAAATTGACAGTAGTAGCAGGGCAATTTTAGATATATAATGTTAGTTTTTTTAGATATATAGTTAGTTCATATATAACTAGTTTATATATAATATCACATATACATGTATTTCTTCCATGCCGTAAACCAATTATTTGTGTTTTAGTTTCAATCAGATTCGAGAATCATTATTTGAAATCTAAAAAAAAAGAAGGAGTTCTTTTATAGTGATTGGATTATATATACCCAGTTTGACTTCCCCCACTCCTACTCTATTTTTTTTGAATCTTGGTTTTTTTTTTGAAAATCCTTCTTTCATCCTTTTATTATTATCCGATATGGATATACAAAATCGAAATCAATTCGTTAGACTGAATTATTGCAGAGAAATATTGGAATTTGAGTGATAAAAATGTAATTCTTTTTTGAATTATCTTTTGGTCAATCGTTAAATTGAATGTGAATGAATGAAACGGGAATCTGTTCTAGTTCTATATAGCATATTTTTATCACATGTAAATATTATACTTTTCTAATATAGAATATCTAATATACTAATATATCTTAATCGAATTAGATATATATATCTAAATTATATATATATAATCGAATCTAATATCTAATAATAGTAATAAATAATCTAATAATATATATAGAATAATATTTAATATGTTATAGTTATAATTGAATGAACAAAAAATGGAATGAACAAAACAAAATATAACAATACAAAAAAAATATTCATTGGAGGAAAATCGAAATAGGTCAAACAAAAAGTCTTTTTAGGAAAACTAGGAAAAAGATCTTTTGGATGGATCTCTTTCCTAGTTTTTTTACAATTTTCTGGTAATCTTTTCTATTTTACTATTACATTAAATTGTATATTGATTTTATTTATACTTTATTGCATCTTTATTTTTGTTTGGGGGGGGGGGGGGAGAATAACCCTTTTTCTTTATTATTATTCCAAATTTCTTTCTATTATATATGTTGTTCCCAAAATAGATTATCTTGAGCCGCAGTGTATGTGCGATGGGCTAAACGAAAAAGACTTTTTTCGACAACTGGTCAATGATGGCCTTCCATGGATTCACCTATATAAGCCGCAGCTAAAGTAGCAAAAATAAGAGCTTGAATACCGCTTGTAAATAATCCAAGGAACATGACAGGTATAGGAACTACTAAAGGCACTAAAGAAACAAGAACAACAACTACTAATTCATCAGCTAATATATTTCCGAAAAGTCGAAAACTAAGCGATAAGGGTTTTGTGAAATCTTCTAAGATGTTAATCGGTAAAAGGATTGGAGTTGGTTGGATGTATTTACTAAAATAAGCTAATCCTTTTTTTGAAAGACCCGCATAGAAATATGCTACTGACGCAAGTAAAGCTAATGCAACGGTAGTATTTATATCATTTGTGGGCGCAGCTAACTCCCCGTGAGGTAACTGTATTATTTTCCAAGGCAAAAGAGCCCCTGACCAATTAGAAACAAAAATAAATAAAAACATAGTTCCAATAAATGGAACCCACGGACCATATTCGTCTCCAATCTGACTTTTGCTCACGTCTCGAATGAATTCAAGAACATATTCAAAAAAATTCTGACCAAAAGTGGGAATGGTTTGCAGATTTCGAACAACTAGAATGACTGAAACTAATAAGATAGCAATTACAACCCAAGAAGTAATAAGTACTTGGGCATGCACTTGGAAACCCCCTATTTGCCAATAGAAATGTTGACCCACTTCCACAGCAGATATATCGTATAATCTTTTTAATGTGTTGATGGAACATAATAAAACATTCATATTGTCCTGCCCTCTTAAAAGAAATTGAAATTGAAAGGGAATTATTTTAATTCAACCATCTCCTTTCCTTTTTGATTTGTCTACTTTCATTTTTGATTTTGAATACCGACTAATCACATAATATTTCCGTTTGTTCTTTTTATATTTTTCTCTTTCTTTTGTGCGATTTAGTAATAGTATAATAACCGATTTCATAAATCTATGAATCTCCCCAACCAAATCAAATAATTCATTTATCTTATTATTAATCAAAAATTTCGTATATAGCTAGAACGACCCTCACAAATTGCAAATATTAATTTGTTAAGAATTAATCGGATTGAGGCTATAGCATCATCATTAGCTGGAATCGAAATATCGGCGAGGTCCGGGTCACAATTTGTATCGATTAAACAAATCGTTGGAATTTCCAAAGTTATACATTCTCGAAGAGCCGTATATTCTTCTTGCTGATCGACGATTATTACAATATCGGGTAACCCCGTCATATATTTAATGCCACCAAGATATGTTTCCAAATGAGATAATTGTCTTTTCAATATAGCAGCATCTCTTTTTGGAAAACAGTTGAGTCTCCCCGTCTTTTGTTGCATTCTCAAGTCCCTGAACTTATGAAGTCTCGTTTCTGTAGTATACCAATTCGTTAACATACCGCCGAGCCATTTTTTATTAACATAATGACACCGAGCTCTTATTGCCGCCCGCGCTACTGAATCAGCTGCTTTTTTTTTGGTACCAACAATTAAGAATTGTTTTCCCTTACTTGCTGCGTCAAAAACTAAATCACAAGCTTCTGATAAAAACCGAGCAGTTCTAGTAAGATTTGTAATATGAATACCCTTACGCTTTGCAGATATATAAGGTTCCATTTTAGGATTCCATTTTCTAGTACCGTGGCCAAAATGAACTCCTGCTTCCATCATCTCTTCCAAAATTATGTTCCAATATCTTTTTGTCATTTATATTTATCCCCACACTTTTTTTTTTTCAAAAAAAAAAAAAATAGAAAAAAAAAGACCAGGTATCGTGAAATAGAAATAAAAAATTGTTCCGATGGAACCTTCTCTTCTACCGAAGATTGGCCATTGATACATGATTAGACCATTTTTTTCTATTTATTATTATTATTTTTTTATTATCTTTCTTTTACTACCCCCAAAAATGATCGCATTTAGGGTAGGGGGATGAATCCGCTCTTAGGAATCATTAAATCTTAGATTGTTCTGATGTATCGCATAAATTCTTGGAAATGAAAAAAAAGAATTCTCTGTGGTGGAACAAAATATCTCTCATTTCGTCCTCGAATAAATTTTTCTTTTTTGATTCCAAGGTAATCTTGTTATGTTGCCTTGGCTTTGAACGGTGCATTATTCTTTTTAATCCGGTACCAACGGGTATCATTCCCCCTAAAACAACGTTCTCTTTCAGACCTTTCAACCAATCTATACGACCCCGGAGAGCGGCTTTTGCTAAAACTCTAGCAGTTTCTTGAAAACTTGCTTCAGATATAAAACTTTGAGTATTCAGAGATGTTTTTGTTATTCCCAATAATAGAGCTCGGTAGCAAGTTGCTTCTTCCAAGGCACGGCCCGCTCGTTCGGCTCGCAACAATCCAATTAGTTCGCCGGGTGAAAAAACATTAGACATTCCATTTTCTGAAACCAAGACTTTTGATGTTATTTGACGCACAATAATTTCTATATGTCTATTATGGATGTGAACTCCCTGGGATCGATAAACTTTTTGAATTTTATTAACCAAAGAAATACGACTTTGCGCTATAGTTAACTCGGCACCGATCAAGAATCCCCAAGGAATGCCGAGAATTCTTGTTATATATCCGTTCCAAGTGTCAACTCTCTTTTCTAGCTTCATCGATATTGAATCAATTGAACGCACTTCTAATACCTGTTCTACTTTTGGAAGACCTTGTGTTATATCACCAGATCTCGATTTTTCATATATAAATGTAACTAATATATCTCCTTCATAAAGTATTTCTCCATAATGTCCATGAACAGTTGCTCCTGGAGTTGCCAAATAAGGGTTAGCCGATCTTATTCCTACAGAATCCATTTGAATAGTTAGAACTTGACCCGATTTTAAGTGTGGTGCATTTTTCGTTTGCACTATACATACATTTTCACAAATAAATTGCCCAAGACTTATTATTGGAAACGTTTTTTCATAATAATTGTGATGGATAAAATGCCAATTCAAATAGAATGGATTTAAAACGATATTACTGCATCTATCAGGTTTATAAATTCTCTCATTTTCGTCCATTAAATAATATTTGAATACTTGAAGAGTTTCCTTTAATTTGTCAAGTTGCAAATTATTATTCATTTTTTCGTTTAATAACTCATAATCAGATCTTGATGAATAATAATTTGCAACTTGAAGGGCTATTCCTAAAGGACCAAACAAATTCTTAATTGGAATTATGGAATCTATTTGAATTTTTTGAATTCCTTCTTTTATCCCATTGTAATATTTTCTATCGTTGAATGGTCCTATTTGAAAACAATTAGATGATGACAAAATTATCAAAGATCGACATTTCTCATTTCTATTCAACAACATACGAATAGTTCCGTGATTTTGTCTAAGTGATTGTTGAATTTTTGCCTTCGAATAAATAGAAAAAAATGGATTGATAAAGGTCCGATCCGACTCATTATCTGAGATCAATCCTGAACTGGACGGATCATTTCTTTTTCTGATATATGAAATAGGAGATTTCACTAAGTCAATTCTTAGGAAATCCCTAATCAAACCATTTGTACTTACTTGAACAAAAGAAGCGTGGGCATTTTCGATAGAAGAACTTGTTTTGTCTTGATCCCAATTCAAGACTAAACAAGTCCGAACTAATTGAATCCTTGTATTAGAAATTCCCGGAATTGATTTTCCATTTCCAGAAAGAATATAATTAATAACTTTAAGTTCCAGATCATTTCTTTCCTGGAACCTATCTTGGGGAAAAAGTTTTACTAAATGGATACCGTCCGCTATTTCATATAGAATTACGGGTCGAACCAAAACAAAATACTTTTTTTTGGTAATTGTGATCCATTGGACATAGATCCAATTTTTCATTTTTTTTGCTTCCTTTGAATTTTTTTTTACCGTTCCGGATGGTATCAAGATGGCACTGTGTCGGGATATCTTATCCATCTCTCCAGTAAAATAGATATCCCCGGAAAATATTTTTAATTCAATCTTTTTTTTTTTCTTCTCCATTTGGACCAATCCACCTACTCGACTTCTTATATTTAAAGTTATTGGTGTATCTACTCCAACGATACTATTGTTCCGTATCATTATGGAAGAAGATTCGGGTAAAATATGCACTTCCTCGGGAATGAAAAAAAATCGATCTACTTTGATTTGGTATTTTGGCTTAAATTCTTTAACTCCTTGATACTCAATTAAAAAATCCTCTTTTTTAAAAATGGAATTTATTCCTATAGTCCTATATTTTGTAATTCCTGAACTCTGCGTTCGGTATTGAGGATCATCGAAATAAGCAAGAATACTATTTCTACGAAAAATACCATTGATTGGTATTTCAATCGAGATACCGGAAGGGGACATTAGTTCTTTGTCTCGTTCTTGAATCGATTGGAATGGAAATGGAATGATGAATCTATTTCTTCGCCTCTTTGCTAATAAATCCAAAGTGTCATGGAAAATAGCAGGATGTGTAAAATGACAATAATCCATACATATGATTTGATTCAATATTGAATAATCAGGAATCCTTCCTTCTTTTTTACCAGAAGGATTGAAACTAAAGAATTTATGTCTTACTTGTTCATTACTTACTAAAAGGTTACAAATATTTCTTTCTCCAGTAGAAAGAGAATGAATGTTCATTTGATCTTGATCCTTGCGGAGTGAAAAAGAGACTGAACCGACCCTGTACGACTTTCCTGATAATATCCATAAATGACTTGTTTTTGGTAAGATATGGACATTACTATATCTAAATTCTGATGCATGGTATACATCGGTACTCCAATGCATTTCTCCTTCTGAGTCAGAATAAACATGTTTTCGAACCTTTTCCTTCAAATTCAAAGTGTATGTTCCCGCACGAATCTCAGCAATCACTTGTTCCGATTTTACATATTGATCATTTTGAACTAATAAAAAACTTTTTGGTGGAATAATCACATTATGTATAATATCGTCACTTTCAATAGTTACATACAAGTTTATAGAACATAGAAAAGCAGGATGCCCATGACGTGTACGTGTAGGATGAACCAAATCCTCATTGAATTTAATTTTTCCATTAGAAGGCGCTCGCACATGTTCC